TTCCACGACTACACCGAAAAAACCCAACTCTGCCCTACGCAAAGTCGCGAGAGTTCGACTAACCTCCAAGTTTGAGGTAACGGCTTACATACCAGGCATTGGCCATAATTTGCAGGAACATTCGGTGGTCCCCGTGAGAGGTGGAAGGGTCAAAGACCTACCCGGTGTTAGGTATCACATTGTTAGAGGAACCTTAGATGCTGTAGGGGTGAAGGATCGTAAAAAAGGGCGTTCTAGTGCGTTGCAGAACATTGTCATAACTTGTATCATTGCAATGATTCCGTATCAGTTGTTCTGATATGTTAAATGTGTAGCCGACCCAGCACTGCCGGGGGACTAAAGCCTGCTACTACAGAGATTGATAGAGATTAATTATTATCTATCTATTTGTATGAAACAACTTGGTGTCTAAGGTGTTCTATTCCAGTAAGTTGAGTTTTACCTAGACTCTCACCTGGAAAGTCCTAGGGTGTCTTTTCCTCTTGGAACAGGTTTAGATTACGACTACGGAGATTCGGTGAAGGCTTCATGCACATCTACTGGTTGGATTGATAAACCTACGGACATTCCCAGTAAGATAACTGAATTGCAAGATTTTCTTCCTTTATATCTAGACTTCGACTTCTTCTATCCGTGGAATAGATTTTATCCGTGGAGTAGGAGAAAACGGATACTCAGTGTGCGATGAGTAAATATGATTTGCATTAAAAAAAAAAATAAATGGTTCAAAATCATTAGAATAGTTTCTATTTAATCATGTGGAAAGCTGTATTCGATGAAAGTCGCACGTGCAGTTTGGAGGGAGATCCTCGACTAACCGGTGGATCCACCCTACAATATGGAGTGAAAAAGCCAAAATAGTAGATTGAGATACCATTGAGATAAAAGAATTGATTGAAATCTGACATATTTATATTTGTAAACTCGTGTTACATCGGAGCAGTGTAGCGAACAGAAAGAAAAATATCGAATCAGATCCAATTTATCGTAATCGATTAGTAAATCTGCTAGTTGATCGTATCCTGAAAAATGGCAAGAAATCACTGGCTTATCAGATTTTTTATCAGGCTATGAAGCGGATTAGGTAAAAGACAAATAGGAACCCACTGTCTGTTCTGCGACAGGCGGTGCGCGGGGTAACTCCGGATGTAGTGACAGAAACCAAACGTGTAGGTGGATCAACTTATCGAGTTCCCGTTGAAGTAGTACCGGCAGAGGGAAAAGCTTCGGCTATCCGGTGGTCATTAATCGCGTGTCGAAAACGCTCAGGTCGAAGTATGGCTTTAAGATCGAGTGATGAATCGATGGATGCCGCCAGGAATTCCGGTAGTGCCATACGAAAGAAAGAGGAGACTCATAAAGTTGCGGAAGCTAACAAAGCTTTTGCCCATTTCCGCTAGTTTCGGATTCGTTCCAATCCACAATCTTTCCGTTGTGGATTGGAACCGGGGCACTAACTATCGGGGAATCAAAAGAAACTATGGAGAAATGGTTGAGTGAGGAGTCGGTGACAAATAACGGGTGTCTAAGCCACAAGTGGGGATTGACAACTACTTCTTCTTTCAGGTTGTTAATTATTAGACTCCTTCTAACTAAATAAGATAGCGGGGGGGGGGGCCAATGCAGAGTTGCGGAGTGCCTCGCAAAAAGGCTTGACGCGTGACCAGTTTTTTCAGAGACTGAAATTAATTGAGGCACGCACCGCATAGCGCATAGAGTAAGAATTTAATTCTTCTCTGAAAAAGGAAGAAAGCCTTGTTGTAAAACAACGGCTAAATTTTGTTTGAGACATCGAAAAGAAGCCCCCATATCCGAGAATTCTGGGGACTCAATTAATTTCGGTTGACACAGATAGGTTTTTGTGATATATTACAAATTAACAGGCTTACTAGCCTGGGGAATCACTAATTATATCTCGAAAACCGAAAATTACCATGACCGCAACTTTAGAACGACGCGAAAGCGCAAGCTTATGGGGTCGCTTCTGCGACTGGATCACCAGCACCGAAAACCGTCTTTACATCGGATGGTTCGGTGTCTTAATGATTCCCACCTTACTAACCGCAACCTCTGTATTCATCATTGCCTTCGTCGCAGCTCCTCCCGTAGATATTGATGGTATTCGCGAACCCGTTTCTGGTTCTTTGCTATACGGTAACAACATTATCTCCGGTGCTATCATCCCTACTTCTGCAGCTATTGGGTTACATTTCTACCCAATCTGGGAAGCAGCTTCCGTCGATGAATGGCTTTACAATGGTGGTCCTTACGAACTTATCGTCCTTCACTTCCTACTTGGTGTAGCTTGCTACATGGGTCGCGAATGGGAACTGAGCTTCCGTTTAGGTATGCGTCCTTGGATCGCTGTTGCGTACTCGGCTCCTGTCGCAGCTGCTGCCGCCGTCTTCTTGATCTACCCAATTGGTCAAGGAAGTTTCTCTGACGGTATGCCTCTAGGCATTTCTGGTACTTTCAACTTCATGATCGTCTTCCAGGCTGAGCACAATATCCTTATGCATCCCTTCCACATGTTGGGTGTAGCTGGCGTATTCGGCGGCTCTCTATTCAGTGCTATGCATGGTTCTTTGGTAACTTCTAGTTTGATCAGAGAAACAACTGAGAATGAGTCTGCTAATGCAGGTTATAAGTTCGGTCAAGAAGAAGAAACCTACAACATCGTAGCTGCTCACGGCTATTTCGGTCGTTTGATCTTCCAATATGCTAGCTTCAACAATTCTCGTTCTCTACACTTCTTTTTAGCTGCTTGGCCCGTAGTAGGTATCTGGTTCACCGCTTTAGGCATTAGCACTATGGCATTCAACTTGAATGGTTTCAACTTCAACCAATCCGTGGTTGACAGCCAAGGTCGTGTTATAAACACCTGGGCTGATATCATAAACCGTGCTAACCTAGGTATGGAAGTCATGCATGAACGTAACGCTCACAACTTCCCCCTAGACCTGGCTTCTGTTGAAGCTCCTTCTACAAACGGATAATATCCTTCTGGTTATGTGGCACAACTGGATACCAAACCTCTTAACTCCGGAAGGAGGTTTGGTGTCCAACGAGATGAAGGTTCGTGCGGTAGAACGGATAGAGAGGATGATAACAGCTTGTCACAATTTCACAATTATCAGTTCCCAACCTTGAATTCTGAAAACTATTTGGAATATCCTTCTGCAATTTGATGGATTACGAAGTTTCCTACTCCGATTTGCAGAATGCTTGTAATCTCCCACCTAAATCTTTTAGATAAAAGAAATTGAGAGTGCATTCCTGATTTCAAAGATTTTCTTTTTCTATTGTCTCGTTATATACATAAAGTCAACATGTATGTGTATCAACCGAAGAACCTATCTAGCTTGCTTAACGGATAGATCTCGTTCACGTCCGGGGGGGGGGCCAACTAAATCGACAGAGGGGGCGGACGTAGCCAAGTGGATCAAGGCAATGGATTGTGGATCCATCACGCGCGGGTTCAATCCCCGTCGTTCGCCCATCCAATTGGGTAATTTGATCCCATCTCTCTGCTTGGAACAGATAATCATTGTTAAGGTGGGTGGGATGTGTGTGGGTCTCCCCGACAATAACAATTTATAATTCCCGATCTAATGCCAGTTTTGGATACGACTATTCACGGAAATCACTAGATTCCTTTGAAATATTTATTCCATAATATCTTGAAATTTTCAAATTTATTGGTATAATAAATGTGGGAAATAGATAGTATCTACCGCATGGAATTAATATGAAGAAAGAAAGTAAGGTAAAAAAGGTGGCAAAAGAAAGAGTAGGAAGTCCAGATTTTTCATCTAAAATTTCAGAGTTAGTAGAAGTCAGTCTATTAGACCACTTCTTCGAATCATTGAAAAACCAACATCTCAAAGGATTTTTCACTAGTCCATCTTCCAATTATGAACCTTTTATCAGATTATCTGACTTGTGATTTCTGAGTTCACTATTTTTACGCAATCTGCGTGATTCACTAAAAAGAGATAGTGGCATCACCCTGGAGATGCTGATGTTGCTAACAATACCAATTTCTATGCATTGCTTGAGTGACAAAAGGTCGATCGAAGGCAGTTTTGCATTAGCGGGAGTCATTAATGGGGGTGACGAAGTAGTAAAGAAACAAGCAGAAATTTCTGGTGACTTCTCCCGCGACTGCTTTCCCCGATTCAAAAGATCTTTATCTGTTGGAAAGGATGGAAAGAGGGGAATACCTGTTTCCCATTACTTAGGTTTGAACGAAGATATTTCTGCAGGTTCAACAAGAAAAGGGAAGCAAGTTCGTTATGATGCGATGATTCCTCTGGGTTACGGTCGATGGAAGGCATGCGTAGCGAGGGATTCACTCCTTGGCAGAGATATATCCAAGGATGAGACTGAAAGGATTCAAGGATTTTGCAGGGATAGGTGTTTACAAAACTCAAGTAGGTTTTTCAAATTCTATAACTACCGGGTAGCTTATAGAAACAACCAAAGTGATTTCGATTCGTTATTCTCTCGGGAAAGTCATAACAAGCGAGATCTGGGTCGGTTACAAGAAACACAATTGAGAAACGACTCATTAAGTACCGTAGTATTGAACTCCTACGACAAGGCGTTACTTGAATCCGGAGATTCAGCAGATCACCAGGGGGATGGGTCGATGTTTTATTTCGAGCGAGAAGCCTTTTCCAACTTGTCTTCATTTACGCCTTGTGAAAAGACGACGTCGTTTCGTGGCTGTATATCCGGATTGGATTATGACAAAAATGGGGAAGAATTTCCCATTCTACACACTTATTCACAAATGAAAAATGGATTAATAAATCGACTCACCGAATTTCTCTCGATAATTGAGAAATCAAATCTGGTTTTTAGTGGGGCAATAGTTATTGACGTCAGTAATAGCGTCAAATCTGGGAAAGGATTTCCATTGAAAACGAAGGGTGATATGCCGCTTACTCAAATATCTGGCAAAAAACTTGGGCTAGCGAGTAGCAGACACCTCAACCTCAATGAGATTCTTCCAAACTATTTCCAAATATCTTCAGGTATACCTAGAAAAATAAGTAATCGAAGTGAAAATACTATTTTTTTAAACTAATTGGAAGAAAAGGGTAACATACATTCAATATACAATTTAGTTAAATTGTATGGACGAAGTAGAATCATACCTCTCTACTCAACATACATATTTCTTTTCTATGACTACTTTTGCGCATTATTTACTGAATATTTCTTCCAAATCAAATATCGGCTGGATGGCTGGACGGGGAGCGGGGAGTACACCGGTGTAACAAGAATTGCAACTGAATAACTAGTATTGAAATGGAAGGATAACGTAGAGCGCCTATTGAACGAATATATTACCTTTCAAGTTGGTGAGTATGGAAATGTTCAGTTAAATGTGCATAGATGGCTCGATACGACCGGGGATTCGTCTCTTTCCCTCGCCGGGGAAGTCTTAAAGTATGACTTGGAGGAATCAATTTGCCGCGTATCAACAATAAGAAACGAATTACTAAGTAATATTGGTGTCAGTCTCGGTAGTAACAATCAACAAAACAAAAAAGATTTTCACCGATTTCTCAATGCTTTTTTTCTTTACAAAATGATTGTTGCTGAGGTTACTCGCCAGAAAGCTTTGATATATACCATTGATTATTGCATCGAAAAATTGAACGATATAGATCTCGAGAAATTGAACAAGATAGATATCATGAAGCTTGATCTTTTATCAAGTTTATTCGATGGTTACATTGACGAACAGATACTTTTCCTCAAAACAATTCTTGAGAGAAAAAAAAGTTTCTTCATTGAATCCAAACTGTTAATGAGTGAGAAATCGGTAGGCTCTTCGACCGAGCTGGAACCTGCAGTGAATCCCACTTCTCTCGGGTTGCCCCGCATCGAACCCATCCGAGCAGGATTTTCATTTTCAAGCGATGCTCTTTCCATTGCGGGGAGGGAATTTTGGAATCTATTTCTGCATGATTTAAACCGTGGGGGAGATTCAACTAAAGATATTGGTGGGAATATTTCAAGATACATTTCCGATCAGGTTAGTAAACTAAATTTTCTAGATGACTCACCTATACGGAACTGTGCTAGAAGCACCTTTATTCCGAGAATCAAAAGGGATTTTTTTATTGGGAGATGCAACAGTAGTTATCTCGACGTCCTGGAAAACTTCTATGCGGGCTCCGAAGATGAAACCATCTCATCTAATATCATCTCATTTATTCATCCCCAACTGTCGGATTCGTTGTCATCCAATTTATCGAAACAAACAGCAAGAGAGGTTGCTGGCCACGTACTCACGCCAATTCAATTTATTTCGTCTAATCTGCATGAATCCACAGCCACAGCATTAGTAACTCATTCAGATGGACTTTCCAACTCTATTTCGGATCTGAATAGGTTACTGGCGAGTTTGAACTCATCTCCTCGTGAAGCGATAGGGTCCTTCTTATATTCGTGCAGTAGCGCTGGAGTTTATTTGGGGAAGACGTCGATAAACTCCGATTCATCGTCGGATCGGCGACCCCAACCCCGTCCCAAGAATCTGGTATTGGATCGAGTCTATCAAAAGAATTTGCCTATTAGGTATTTCTGGGAACCGGAAGAACTGGAAACATCTTACTGGTCGCTAAGACTCCCATTATGCAACGATGTAACATCGAGATCTCTAGCAGAATCGATTGGAGAGGAGGTTGCACGCGAAGATACGGACTATGCGGATCAATCTATCCGGAAAGAGGCTATTCGTCCATCCCATTTTATAAAATTCAATGAATTATTAAAAGATTTGAACAGATATGAGATCTCTTGGATCTTTTGGAGAGACAATATCGGTGAAAAATGGAGCTTATTTAGAGATTATATACCTTGGTTTTTTACCCCTACCTGGTGGAGATACTTCTACGATCTGATTAGAGAAACATATCCAGAAATAGTACTTAAAATAAGTTATGACTCGAATCATATTTTTCCCAGGATTTATAAAAGAATTGCTGAGGATGTAGTAGATGGCGCGAAAGCCTATTTATCCCAAAGACTGCAAAGCCTAGGATTGAGATTTGACAACGATTCTATCAATACTGTAGTATCCGAGATAGGTCTTCTTATTTTCGAAGAAATTCCTGATGAAGCGGAGATTTTACATTCGGGAGGATGGTCAGGATCTCAATTTTCCAATAGGTCTATCTGCTATTACTTCATTCTTTCGGTATTAATTGTTCTTGTATTATTCAAACACCCTTTGTCTGCCGTTTCGGGTTTCAATTCCTTTCATCCATGGAAACGTTTCAACACTATTGAATATCTAACAGACCCAACGCGTGGATCCTATTTGAAAGAGGTAATGTATTCCCCTTCGACAAGCTAAATGTCAACGAGAGATCTACTAATCTATTCTTTGAATAGATTCTTGAATTATATAAATAATATAATCTTTTTTTTCTTTGTGAAAAATGAACTCGATTCATGGATGTTTCATAAAGAAAGCTCCGATATCCTAGATAGTAAGAAAGAACTACTGACTCAACACCTAGTGACGAATAAAATTTTTCGCAGGTATGTGTCGAAATTGAATTCCAATTATGATTTATCGAGCAACGAGATTTCTCATGAACCTTATCCACAGGAAAGATCTAATGTTTTGGCATACTTACTTCAATTCTGGCAAAATGATCTATTGAGTCACAAGATCCGTAAGTTGGATCCTGCGGAGAAGTGGGCCTTTTCCGCTCTCGAGAGAAATATTCTATTTTCAGTAACAACGAGACGAAGAGGCAGTCTACTAGATATGCCATGTCATGACATACCTATTTCACTCCAATCGGGATTATTACCATCTAAAGGAATTTTGCTAGTAGGACCCATAGAAACTGGCCGATCTTCCATTATTAGAGATGTAGCATTCGACTCCTACTTTCCAGTGGTGAAACTACCATTGAAAAAGCTGATATACAACCGATCCTTCTTTAATAATGTACGTGGAAATTTCATCTCGAAAGAAAGCGTACACCGATTAAATTTCGTTTTTGAAATGGCGAAAGAGATGTCTCCTTGTACACTATGGATTCAAGATATTCATGAATTGAATATTCATCGTTCGTATCATAAGCTAGAAGCTGATCCCAAATTCTTACTTTGCCAAATATTGAAAAGTATTGGTGACAGGCGCAGCAATTCCAACATCCGCAGGAATGTTGTCATCGCTACGACTCACGTACCTGCGAGGATAGATCCAGCCCCAATAGCTCCGAACCGGTTAAACTAATTAATAAATTTTCGAAAATCCAACGGGTATCAACGTCATAAAGAATTATCAATTCTATTACGTATCAAAGGTTGCAAAATGGAGGCTAATCCGCCTCTTCCTCTTATTGAAGGTACTGGGTTTGGAACTACGGGTTATAGTAAACGAGATTTATTTTTTCTTGCTAATGAGGCGTTATTAATAGGTACTTCCAAAGGAAGTAAGATTCTACGTAGCGACGCAATTGAATTAGCTTTGCATAGACAACATTCGACTGCTAGTGATATGGGCAATGGGATAGAATCCGGTTCTGAATGGGAAATCTTTTCTCACGAGATAGCGGAAGCTACTTCAAAGAATAGTTTGATAGATACTTATATCACAAATACATACATTGATCGTAACGCGTTAAAAATGCGATTTTATTATTTGTCTAACTGGTATGTGGAACCTTCAATAACCAAGTCAACATTTAATGAATTCACTCTATTTTCGCATATCCTAGGGATACTAGCTGGATTAGTTGCTCGCGATTCGCTCCAAAGGGATATGAGAAAGGAGGAAAATTTCATTGTTATCGACAAACTCGTAGAGAATGACTTGAACCTAGCTTGTGGCGTACTAGAAAACCTCTCGACTAATTTCTCACGTTCGGAATTTTGTAAAGACGGAAGTCAACACAGTAATAGTCTTTCCTTTTCCGTTCCTATCGATAAACCCAAGTATTGTTCAGGTGTAACCTCTAGAAGTCGTTCTTCTAAATTTGTGAGAAAGGGGGGGTTTAGCAGTCTAACCGACTTCGAACTGCAACAGTCACCCGAACTAATAAACTCAAGTCCGACGGAAGTGTCGCGTGAGATCACTTGGTCCCATAAGGCTTGGCGTCTCCGTTTCCTGCGAAGCGGGGCTTATGAATTGATGAGGGTATTATCTGAACCCAATCATTTGTATAATTTAATTTTTCTCTACCAAAATCAGAATTATATACCCCAACAAGATTTTGAATTCAATAAGATTAAGGGTGACAAAAGTAAATGGTGTGATAAAAGCGGATATCTATTCACTTCTGAAAAATCTGCGACTAATGTGACAGATAAATCTATTGAAAGATTGGAAAACCGGTTGGATAATATGTTGTTACGCGAGCAATTTATCGAATTGGGAATATCCGGCGACTCATCTAATGAATATGAAACACACTGTAATCGATTCGATGAAACGACTCGACTCTTCGGGGGGCGCTTCATATGGGACCCCATGCTTCTGTTCCAGCCAGATCCTAACATTCCCCCCTCGCGTCGCAGCTTGTTGCCGACGAAAGAACTGGCGCGGAGGCTTTACACCATTTACGGTATGAGAAGGCAGCACCTTAATAAAATGTCAAATAAAAAAATTAAAAATTTCTTTCTCTATCGTGAAGATAATCCGAAATTGAAACCTGACTCACCTATTAAGCGGTGTAATAATCTCCCTATGGAGGAAGAGGAGCGAGATTTTGAATACGTCAAAGAAACTTCCTCTATGGATATATATCTGCAATATCCGCAGACATTTAGTCCCGCTCGCTTTGATTCCTACGTGGTAGCAGAAGATTTCCCAGAGCGATTTATTCGGTTTAGGCTTCTGGTTCATAGAAACAAATGGATGAGGCGAAACCGTTGCCGATTTCAGGATTTTTTTATCTATAACATGTTGCTTGAAATTTATTAATATCTATTCAATCCGTTCTGGTTTGGTGGGGCGTCACTGGATCGAGCGACGAAACAATTTTCTCAGGAAAGTTCATAGAACAAATCTTAGATACCCCTCATTCTGTATAGATTTCTAGCAATATAATTAGAAGCCAAATCAGTAAAAGGAAGGTCTATATTTTCCTTTTACTGATACAAATCATTTTGTCACAGCATCTTAAATAGTTAAGGAACTGAAGGCCATTTCCTAGATGAGTCTTTTATGATTCTTTCTGTTTAGAAAGAAGATTCGGAGGGAGCAATAGCTTCTTCCGTAGGGATTTTGCGAAACAGCTTTTTAACATCAACGTCACGCTTGAAATAGATCCTCTATTTCATAAATTTGTGGATTTACTCCCTTCTCCAGATGACTAATTGATTCGCTCATTCTAATCGCTCAATACACCGGAATTGAAGTGGGGGCCCCCAAAAACGACCTCATAGGATAGGCAGGACCCTTGGGGTATTCGAGGGGGGGGGGGGTAAGGACGAAGGACGCACAAATCTTCTTCTCCCCAATTTTTAGAGCTGGAAATAAGCACGATAGTGAATCATTCACTGGTTGGTGGGTCATGGTCCGACGCAATTTTATTTGGCATCTTTGGCAAATACAACTATCCAATTACTAGGAATTATTGACGAATCTCCCCGGGTAGGATTCGAACCTACGACCAATCGGTTAACAGCCGACCGCTCTACCGCTGAGCTACCGAGGAAAGTGTTGGGGGATTCAGTCTCATACATACTTAAAGACCTTTGTTCTTTGAACCGCCTCTAAATCTGTAATACGTTAAGCTTTCTCCGAAATTTCGTGAAGTAAACTTCGCGTACACCCTAACTCCTATTATAGCATTATAGGGGGGAGGCGGCGGCGATAGCAATCCCGTTTGCCCGTTTGAATGGAAGAGTACCCTACCCAAATCATTGGAGAGGGGGGGGGGGCAATCGATCGGGGTCGGGATCAACCCCACAAGCCCCCCACGATCTGTATCGATCAATCACCAATTAGTACTTTCTATTCCCCCCCCTCCAAGAAGCGTAGTAGAATAACCACAGGATTTTCCTACCTTGTAGGAATAAGTAATATCTTTGAGGAATAAAAGGAGCGAAAGGGAAAGAGATGGGGATGGGGGAGATGAACAATAGTCGGGAGAAATGAACACGAATTGGAGCTTCGTGAAACGAAAGTAGCAGTTTACGGCAAGGGCGGGATTGGGAAATCAACAACCGATATCGGTAAAGCAACTCCAATTACTAATCCGAGTAGATATTGAGATATTCTACCATTTTTCCCGTGCCGCATACTCTCTCCACCAAAGAGACTTGATGCACCAGTTCCGTTGATAAACCCATCAATTATCCATTGATCAAAATGCAGAACTAGCTTGCTGAGTGAAGCTATACCTCGAGTGAAATAAGCTTTGTAGTAATAATCAATATAACCCCGATTGATGGACCAGCCTCTTATGGAAGATACAAAATTACTTAGCAAATTTCTATTGATTAATTTTTCAAAAAATTCTGTGTCGACAATTTCATTATCTTGTCCATAAACTATGAAAGAAACTAATAATCCAAAAATAGATAAACTAAGTGAAGGGATTGAACTAGTTAATGTCTCCGTCAAAGGCCCAACACGTTTACTAACTTCGGAAGAAGAAGCAAAAGAAATCAGCCAATCAAGCAAAAAGTCTAAACTAAGTTCCTTTTGGCTTGGGTCAACTCCCACCCCTGCCAATCCTACAAATATGGTAGGTATCGCCAAAACAATCAGAGGCAATACCATGCAAGAACTTGATTCCTCTGGATATAAGAGGTTTTGCTCGGAATGAGGTTGATTCTTCCCCTCATAAATTGAATCACCTCCGGGAGGACGCTTGATTACGAGGTTTCCAGCTTCTGTAACACTGTTTTGTTTCGTATTTGTTGCAGATATAGCATTACTAAATGCTTTTGCGGTAAATGATTCTGGCTGAGCCCCACCCCATGGAGTAATACCTTTTCTGGTTGGCATAAATTTATTTGAATCAATAGAATTTGTTTGATTAGCACGAAAATTTCCCTCGAAAGTGAGGAGGTAGATACGAAACATGTAAAACGCAGTAAGTCCTGCTGTAGTAGAAGCTGCTAATCCGAGATAAGGGGAGCGCAACCAACTTTCAGTAATAATTTGATCCTTAGACCAGAAACAGGATAGTGGGGGTATGCCACACAAAGAAAGAGTACCCGGAAGGAAAGTAGTTCCAGTAATTGGCATGTATTTTCTTAAGCCACCCATGAAAAACATATTTTGACTTCTAGTGGGAGAGTATCCGACCACTCTTTCCATGGAATGGATAACTGAACCAGAACCCAAAAACGATAAAGCTTTTGAATAAGCATGCGTAATGAGATGAAACAAAGCAGATCGGGAGGCACCGATACCCGAAGCTAGTACCATATATCCTAACTGAGACATGGTGGAGTAGGCCAAACCCCTTTTCAGGTCTTTCTGGCCAAGAGCTAATGTGGCCCCCGGCAAGGTTGTTACTCCGCCCACCCAGGAAATAGTATACATCGTTGGAGGCAATATTGAAATAAAGCTGAAAATTCGAGCTATGAAGAAAATTCCGGCAGCCACCATAGTAGCTGCGTGAATAAGAGCCGATATGGGCGTAGGTCCCTCCATAGCATCTGGTAACCATACGTGTAGTGGAAATTGGGCGGACTTGGCAACCGGACCTAAAAAAAGCAAAAGGGCTATTGTATTAGCGAAGATTGGATTGATTGCGCCGTTGCTATTCAGTTCGAAAAATCAGTCACACAATTCAAAAATCTCAAAGCTACCAGTTATCCAGTAGACACCTGATATACCCAGCAGTAACCCAAAATCTCCTATGCGGTTGGTTACAAAAGCTTTCTGACAAGCATTTGCGGCGCTCGATCTTGCAAACCAAAAGCCTATTAACAGATAGGAACACATTCCGACTAATTCCCGAAAAACGTAAATCTGTATCAGGTTCGGACTAAAAACTAACCCTAACATTGACGCAGTAAATAAACTTAGATAAGCGTAAAATCTTACGTATCCCTAGTCGTGACACGTGTAACTATCGCTGTAGACCGTCACTGAAATACCCACAGTAGTGACTAATATTGACATAGCAAGAGTAAGCGGATCAATCAAAAAACCTATTTTCAAACGAAAATCACTTTTTGGAATCCAAGCCCACAAATACTGCTGGATAGAGTGAGTCGCAGCTTGTTGCTGAAATAGGGCAAGGGAAACGAACATAGCAGTGATTAACGAAAAGGTATTGAAAGTCGCACACAGACGACGTAAACTTCTTGCAACTTTTGGAAAAAAAAATGATAGGGATCCAGTCGAACGAGAAGCTGCCAACGGACACGAGGGGATAAAACAGGCATTTTGGTTTGAGAGTTCCACGAGCGTATCAAGTCCAAATTAAATTTGTTGTCGCTTTCAACTTCTTCTGACTGGGAGTCAAAAAAAAAACCTGGGAACAAAATGAAATAGAATATATGTAAACGATATAATTAGTGTTTAACTAGACAAAAAACCCCACCTGTACAATTTCTTGGTTTCATGTTATAAAAATATGTAAAAAACTTGACAATATTTAAAGAAGCCCGAGATACTTATTCAAGTTAGATAATTTGATTCCAAATAGGTTTGCAAACCACCTCCTCGTTTTTTTCTGCTACCGAAAAAAAAAAAGTGGATAGATAAAGAGAGAAAATTAGGATGAATAAATATGCAATAATTGACATCGGAGGTAAACAACTCCGAGTAGAACAGGGAAGATTTCACGACGCTCGGCACTTCGCTCCAGTTCGACCCGTCTTGACATCCAATACAAAAATATCAATAAATCGGGTCTTACTTATTCGTGATGGATCTAGCATCAATCTTGGATATCCGTGGTTGGATGATGCAGTTGTCAAAGGCAGAATCTTACACAGTTGCTTCAAAAAGAAACTGGTGATACAAAAGATTCATTCTAAGAAGAAAACAAGGCGAACTACTGGATATAGAGAAAATATGACTCGATTCGTCGTTGATTCCATTGATTTTGGCGGCAAAGACCTATATAAATCTTAACTAGTTTTTTATATCAAATATTGAATAAGTAGATACTTAGAGAATTGATGTAACAACGTAGAACTTCACTGACTTTTTTTTTTCTTTGCTCGTGCTCGTTTTTATTTAGTTCTTTTTATTATATCCATTCTATCGGTACGTATCAACACAGTTCTAAGTTAGTTGCAAAAAAGTACTAGATATATGGCAGTTCCTAAAAAACGAACTTCTAGATCAAGAAAAAAGATGCGTAATCGCGCATGGAAAGCTAAATCCGTGGGGGTGGCGTCAAGGGCTTTTTCCCTGGCCCAATCTGTGTTAACCGGTCGTTCCAGAAGTTTTTACTATGTAACAGAAAAAGTGGAAAATAAAAGAGATTTATGAAATAAAAATTAGATTACTTTTTTCCTGTCATTTTCGAAGACGTAATATAGATATATATTTATGAAGTGAATGATTAGGTGAAAAACTATGAAACAAGGGAAGGGGTGTAACACCAAGAAGTACCAGTACGTTGAGGTTAACAAAAAATCCGACTTTGTAATATGGAATACTTACCTAGAAATTCGAAGTATGTTATTTGACCGTGTTGAGACTTGTTGCTAATGATTTACTCAATCACGGTTACAGCATAAGTTTGACTAATGAAAATTGAACTCAGTGGGCAGCGAGTTCAAACGCGAAATAATTTTAATATTGCGGGAGTTAGTAGCTAATTAGTTAACAGCTGCTACTTCTTTTCCCCGGTAAATGTGGACATGTAATAATCGAGGAAACAAAAGAGCGATGAAGGACTATACTTTCCCCTTCCCAATTTCCTAAGTATGAACAAGGACAAAAAAAAATGACTCCGAAAAGCAAAACTAAGTCAAAAATACCTCTTCTTTTTGCTTATTTTCGGAGTTTCTTGTAGATATTTCAGGGGAATTCCACCTAAAGTAAAAACTATATGTATTTCAGCTTATCAACTGTTTGACTGGGAAAGCGGCAAACTTATATAACTACTTCTTCACAAACCCAGTAACTTTATCCCTATTCGGAATAGCAGGATTCGAACCTGTGACCTCCATCACCCCAAGATGGCGCGCTACCAAACTGCGCTATATTCCGCTACATATGCACATATATGCACATATATACATATATATATATATATATGTCTGGTGTTACATGCTAGTACCGATACTATTTCAACTTAATGAATCATTTGCTAAACTGGTTTTCTATTTGTTGAAATAAGTCATTCCGGGAGCAAGAAAACCTCTATTTGCCTTGCCACCTCGACAACTTGTCCGTATACATTTAAATCTTTTGCAAACAGATGTTGACATGCCACCCCAAAGCGATATAAAATATCTCCGTATATATAGATATATATATATATAATCTATTACAAAAAGCCGCTATGGTGAAACAGGTAGACACGCTGCTCTTAGGAAGCAGTGCCAGAGCGTCTCGGTTCGAATCCGAGTAGCGGCATTAGAGAGTTTCCCAATTTTTATATACAGATTTATTTAATGGATAGGTGGAAAAAAAAGAATCTATCTATATGTAAATAAATTTATTTTTCATTTGTAATATATATATATATGTAATTCATATGGTTCAGTATACTTTTCGAATCAATAGAAATTAGTTACTAGTTTCTATTTAAGTTATGACAACGGTAATTCTCTACCTCTTCGCGTTTGTACAAAAAAAGGAAAAATGTTACTTTGGTAGTAATTGATTTGAATCCGATCAGATCAAGTTGGAATAATTTACCAGTCTCCATTCATTACGACGTATACCTATATGGAACGCGCTTCTATTCACATCTCATTTCTGATGCTTCTTTCTGCTACGCCGCCGAATCCAGCCAATCTATTTTACAGTTTTGATAAGTCAAATAAACTTAGCAAGAAGAGTATGACAATTGCTTTTCTCTGCACGACGGAATTTTCAGTAATCCGCTGGTTTCAAACTAGGCATATACCACCGAGCAATCTGTACGAGTCATCAATGTTTCCTTCATGGAGTTTCTCTTTATCATACATAATTTCAGAAGTCAGGAATCAGAATGGGTTGTCGGGTGCAATTACAGCGCCGGGTGCTATGTTGACTCACTCGTTTGCAACCTTAGGCCTCCCTGAGGAGATGCAGCAATCCGCGCCTTTAGTACCTGCTTTGCAGTCTCACCGGTCGATGACGCATGTAAGTACGACGCTGTTGAGTCATGCAACCCCGTCGTGCGGATCTTTGTCGGCAATATCTCCATCGAGTATTTTTTATGGCAAAATAAGCAATTACTCCGTTTTCGATTTAAGACACAATTGTAACAAATGTAGTACTTTACTAAATATTCGTAGCGGGACTGATGCACGGAGTTTCCCCCATCTACTACCCTTAAATTCAAGGAGATGTAAATTACTTAATCAATTAGATAGATGGGCTTATCAAATTATAAGCTTGGGGTTCTCGTTATTAACCATTGGTATACCTTCCGGAGCGGTGTGGGCTAATGAAGCTCGGGGATCTTATCGGAGCTGGGACCCTAAAGAAACTTGGGCGCTAGTAACTCGGTCAATACACGCAACTTACCTTCATATTAGAACGACTAAAAAGCAGATGGGGGAGGGGCCAGCTGTGGCAGCATCTACTGGTTTTTTTCTAGTTTGGGTTTGCTTCTTGGGAGTCAATTTGTTGGGGGTTGGATTACATAACTACGGATGGCTGGTATAGAAACAACAGATTTAAAAATTACTAAGTTGAAAATGAAGGCGTTTAATTCGTCGGTTTTTCGATTTTACCGAGTAAACAAGATGAAGATTTGGTGGGAAAAATAATTAAAAGATGGGGAACGAAAACAAACATTTGATAGATGAGTGGGGGGGGGGGGTAACTACATTCACATGTTTGTCTGTTTCTGTTTCCCCATCCCAGTATATTTTTATTTGTGCTAGCGATTGCAAGAATAAACCGTTGGAAAATAACGGACGTGTCGTATATAAATATTTTGTATATTAAGTATTTCGTATATTAAGTATTTCGTGCGTAAGTGCTGATGCAGTTGGAGTTGGCGAGCTTTTCTACCAGGCAGGAACTAAAAATAAATTTTTTTGTATCAACTTATTTATAGCAGTGTAGTTTAGTTAAGTTGGCCCCCTCCTTACCCCATATCCGAATATGAAAACGAGATTGAGAACACTTTGCTACTCCGTATAGGTAAAATTAAATTTGGGTATAAACCGATACCTAATATTGGTAGGAAAAGGCAAGTCGAGGCGAATATCTCCCTCGGACCGAAATCAATTAAATAAGGATTTGATTCATTGGATAATCTATAGCCATAAAACATTCGGCGTAACATGGATAACAAGTAGATAGAAGCTAATACTGTACCGGTTGCCCCCAGCACTATAATTTCTGCTTTAAATAAAAATGAGTATTGCTTGCTGGTAACAACCCCCAAAAATACCAATAATTCCGATACAAAACCACTCATTCCTGGTAATGCAAGAGATGCCAACGAAAATGCACTAAACATTGTAAATAGTTTAGGCATCGGAGCTGCTACTCCCCCCAATTCATCAAGAAGGAGAGTCTGCGTTCTGTCGTAGCAAGTACCTGCAAGGAAAAATAACGCTGCGCCAATTAAGCCGTGAGATATCATTTGCAATATGGCTCCGTTAATACCCGCGTCTGTCAAAGAACCAATCCCAATAGTAACAAAACCCATATGGGAAATTGATGAATAGGCTATCCTTCTCTTGAGATTACGCTGACTCGTAGAAGCTAGAGAAGCATATACAATTTGAATTGCTCCGAGCAATATCAGCCATGATCCAAATAAACAATGCGCATGAATCAGTAACTCTAAATTGATTCGAATCAGCCCGTATCCTCCCATTTTTAATAATACCCCAGCTAGTAACATGCATGTGCTGTAATGCGCCTCTCCGTGAGTATCTGGCAACCAGGTGTGAAAGGGAAATATCGGCAATTTAACTGCATAGGCAATTAAAAAGCCTAAATGAAGAGCAATTTCCAACGAGATGGGGTATGATTTACCCATTAAAATCTGGATATCGAAAGAGGGTACCCCGTTTCCATAAAAACTCGTGGTTAAGGCTGCTACTGAAGGGAAGATAGAGCCGCCGGCTGTGTATGAAACAAATTTTGTGGCCGAATATGGACGTCTTTTTCCACCCCATAGGCAGAGAAGTAAATAGACTGGAATTAGTTCCAGCTCCCACATGAAGAAGAAAAGCAAGATATCGCGGGAAACAAATAACCCAACTTGACCGCTGTACGTAACTAACATTGGGAAATGAAATAGCCGTGTATTACGAGTGATCGGCCAAGCCGCCAAGGTTGCCAGAGTAGTTATGAAACCCGTAAGTAAAACGAGACTCATTGAAAGTCCGTCAATACCTAATCTCCAATGGAAATGGATGGAGTTTATCCAGTTGACCGTCTCTATTAACTGGATGGATTGGGAATCAACTTGGAAATGACGATGAAAAATGTAAGTAATCAGCAAGAATTCCGATATGCAAATGCCCGGGGTATACCATCGAATAATTCTGTTTCCATCGCGAGGCAGGATTGGAAGCAAGAAACTGGCAAGAATTGGGAAGAGAACAATCGTTGTTAGCCGAGGTACATTACTCATCATGAATAGAAAATAATTTTTGATACGAAACAAACTGCATGGGCCAACTACAACGACTCATACTCGGACTTCACAGTCTTGAAGCTTCGAGTACGAGTCAGTATAATTTAGTAATTAAATTTTACGGTTTTATTGACTAACTAGTAAGCTAAACCCATACTTCGGGTGGTTTCAGCCCCTAGGTAGACGCGTACACTCAAAAAATCTGTTGGACAAGCGGATTCACATCTTTTGCAACCCACGCAATCTTCTGTTCTAGGGGCGGAGGCTATCTGATTTGCCTTGCAGCCATCCCAGGGTATCATTTCTAACACATCCGTGGGACATGCCCTTACACACTGGGTACAACCAATACACGTATCATATATCTTCACTGAATGTGCCATTGAGTTTATTTACTCCCATTGAATTCGTATACCAATTTTTTTTTAGTAAACAGGTTGAGGTAAAACTTTTTTCCCTATCCCTTACGCGAATACGTTTTTTTACTACTAAGTAAAATATTTACATTTCTTCTCAAACCTATCTGACCGGATTCCAATTTTCTTTTTCTTTCAAAAACTTGTCCCCTTTCTACAAAAGAATAAGTTGACTACTTCTAAAATACAATAAGGTATCAAAATAATTTAACAGGTAGGGATACTTTAGTTGAACAAAAAATTGATTAGATTGATGAAATCAATTTATATAGTTATCAATCACCATTTTAACAAATTAAACTGATCAATACGAGTAGATCTCCTATTTCGATGGAGAGAAAGGGCAGTGGCTAACCCAGTGGCGGCCTCGGCAGCCGCAACGGCTGTCACAAATGTTGAAAATATTTCCCCCCCAGCTTGCTTATTGTTAAAAAAATTTGAAAATGTGATGAGGTTTAAATTAACCGCATTAAAAATTGACTCGAGACTCATAAGTGCCCTAACCATATTTCTACTTGTAATTAAGCCGATAAATCCGATGCACAGAAGGTAAGCACCTAAAAATAGTCCGTGTTCAAACGTGGTTTATTAAAGCCCTCCTCAAGAATGAGTGTTGGTAAATCAATTTTTTTCGCAACTTTTTCCTCTTTCTTTTTCTTCGGGGAAGTTAGTATTAATCATAAAGATTGAGAATTCTTACGAGATGACGAAAGAGATGACTTTTCGCCAACTGTAACTATGTCTTCGTCACGCGCTGGGTTAATTGCTCCCACCAAAGCAACTAAAAGAAGTATCGAAAGAAGCTCAAACGGAATTAAAAACTCACCCAATAACTTATACCCGAGTTGGTGGACGTCAATCCTGGGTGTATTTGACGAAAGAATCTCCGATTGATTGACGAAACTTATATCGAACCATTTTGTATTATGAATTGTATTAACCAATACCAGAAAGAGGGCTGCACAAGCTCCCGAAACGGTGAAGTACCCTACGCCCCGAGTGTTAGAGTCAGATCGCCTCGGTTTGTCGGTAACCATTACAGCAGACACAATTAACACATTTATAGCTCCTACGTAAACAAGCGGTTGTGCGGCAGCTACGAAATCAGCATTCAATACGAAGTATGATAAAGATATACGGGTGAGAACCGATCCCGAGGAAAAAGCAGAATGAGCCACATTAGCAAATGACACTGTGCCCAAACTTCCTAGCGAAATACCCGACTCTATTAGTGACAAAATAAATTCATGAATTAATTTAGATAGATTCGTTAGACACAACTACTTCGATATTTTATGAAATTTCTACTTCTACTTCATACTCGTTCTTTTCGTTTTTTTCCTTTAGTTATAAATAACTAAGAAAAATCAATTGACCTTATCGGAATATGCAATTAATTTACGGGTTACTAATTAGGTTAGGTTTTGAGTTAATTTTTTCACCCCCAAACTTTTTGGATAAATAATTTAACGAAGTCGAAACCACTTGAATTGAAACATCTTGAGATGTCGAAAGAGGTAGACGACCCAAAGCCGTTTGATCGTGATTTAGTTCATGACGGTCATAACTGGAAAGTTCATACTCTTCAGTCATTGACAAGCAATTGGTTGGGCGGTATTCAACACAGTTTCCGCAAAAAATGCAAACCCCAAAATCGATACTATAGCTTTTCAATCGTTTTTTCCTGATATCCTTCATTAAGATCCAATCTACGACTGGCAGATTGACCGGACATACTCGGACACATACCTCGCAAGCAATACATTTGTCAAATTCGAAATGTATGCGTCCACGAAATCGTTCGGATGGTAAAATTTTTTCATACGGGTATTGGACAGTTATGGGTGAACGATTTGAATGATCCAAAGTAACCGCGGAACCTTGACCTATGTATCTTGCGGCTTCTACGGCTTGTTGCCCATAACTCCGAAATTCAATTAGTGTGGAAAACGTAAAATAGATGAACCCAACTTGCTAATTATTTTTAGTACATATAAACTTATATGTACGAGAAAAGAAACAAATAGCATACTTGTTTCCTTTCTTTTTTATTAGATTAAACAGATTTGACTTGAACTGAAACTAAAGTAAAGGGGGTTAGCGCATTAGCAGAAGTTCAAACGAGGCTGTGAGCAACAAATTTCCCGAGGCAATAGGCAAAGGAAATTTCCATCCGAGATCTAATAATTGATCTATTCTTACCCTAGGTAAAGTCCATCTTGTTAAGATGGAGATAAATAAAAATAGATGAGATTTTGATAATGTAGTGATGATGCCCACCCCTCGCCCCAAAACATCGAAGGACTCGCCGGTATAATTTGGAAATGGAAAAAATCGTCCAAGATTTTCAAAGAAAGGAATTGGGGAATCCCATCCACCCAGATATAAAATTGTTACAAATAGTGAGGAAGCCAATAGGTTTGAATGAGAACCAACATAAGATAGACCAAATTTTATTCCTGAATATTCGGTTTGGTAACCCGCAACCAGTTCTTCCTCCGCTTCCGGAAGATCAAAAGGAAGTCTTTCACATTCTGCTAATGACGAAATGAAAAACGCGATGAACCCTGTGGGCTGACGCCATAGATTCCACCCCAAAAACCCATATTTGGATTGTGTCTTTACTATATCAACCGTACTCAGGCTACCAGATAAGAGTAGTCGGCGGCGACTTCCGCCTCTAGTTCAAAACCGTACGTGAAATTAGAGTTTCATACGGCTCCTCATCAATTCCATAGAGAGGGATTAGTGACACCTGGTCGTCATCCGTGTCTCAAATAAAAATCACCGACTCAAATTGATGGGATTCCGTTTGCCACAACAAGGCAGTTGCTTCCGAATCTATCTCAACCTCATTTATTTCCTTTTCATAAATCAGGACCCGTTGCAAAACTTCTGAAGTTCAACATATATCTCTGTCATCTCTAACTAGAAAAAAGAAATGAAATTAATTTCAATTTCATCTGGAGATAAAAAGAAAAATCAAATTGACTAGTTCGGCATTGTACCTGTTGCAGCAAGCTCCAGGCTAAAGCTGAAAAAAGCTTATACCTGATTTTTTGATCACCAAAACTTTCATGGGGGTTACTTCGTTCCAAACGGTTATAATCGCAGTGAACAGGACTATACTCGAGACTGAAATATATTGGATGCACTGCTCAATCGTCCCTACCGAGACTGAGTCTATCTCATGTATGGAAACACTAAACACTAAGAAAAGCAGATAGAAATTTTCAAAAATTAAATCTTTAGATATCTTAATACTCTGGTTGCCTTTCCCTATTACTACAGCTCTCTCTGCTTAACAAATCTCTTGCGCATATTGGTGTTTCTTACTGTTCACTTTCATCTAATCCTAATATAAAGCGGAAGACAAATATCTGTTCCCGCGTCAAGCCTAGATGGAGCCTAGACCTGGGGTAAGTCGGTCTTCAATTCACCGCTCAGATATGCTTATACGCCCGTACACAGGGTATGGGATTTGAACCCGTAACTGCAAAAACGCCGTTTGATCTCACCCAAATAACTATTTGGTTTATTACTTAGCGATATTTTTACACTACTTACTAAGAAGTAGTAAGTTTTCACTTATTAATAATGCTTAGCAAATCGCACGTAGGGATGCAGATAATATACACAAGGCCAAGGGTATTTCGTAACTGATAGATTGGGCGGCAGCCCTGAGGCCACCTAAGAAGGAGTATTTGTTATTTGAGGCGTATCCCGCAATAAGAAGACCCAAAGGTACAATGCTTGAGACAGCGACCCAGTAAAAAGCGCCTATACCCAGATCAGATAACACGACATTTTGACCAAAGGGTATTACCAAGTAACTTACTAGAACTGGTGTGACTACAACGACTGGTCCAGTGGTAAATAACCAAGCATCACCTTTAGATGGAATGATGCCCTCCTTCAATAGAAGTTTGATCCCATCTGCCAACGATTGAGTAATTCCCAACGGACCCGCATATTCCGGTCCAGTACGTTGTTGCACCCCCGCAGAAACCTTTCGCTCGAGCCACACGATTACTGGTACTCCCACCGCGACTCCCGTAACTAAAATGAGGGTAAAGAATATAATCCAGATTGATTCGGAGGAAGCTGTTGCAACCTCCAACTCGTTAACTAATTGAACTAATTGTTTTCCGTAAGTTTCAATATGAGTTGTCATTTCGGCGGTCAACCTCTCCCATGATTATATCTATACTACCCAATATCGTCATAATATCTGCGAGCTTCATTCCTTTTATCAATTGAGGAAGAATTTGCAGATTTATAAAACCAGGTGGACGAATTTTCCATCTCCAGGGAAAGACACCGTCATCTCCGATCAAGAAGATTCCTAATTCTCCCTTGGGAGCTTCTACCCTTACGTAATGCTCTTGTTTAGGCAATTTAAAGGTGGGAGAAGATTTCTTGCCAACGAACTGGTAATTGAAACCACCCCAGTCTATTTCTTTTTCTTCTTGGACAAGACGTCGACCCTCCAAATTTTCATATGGACCTCCTGGAAGAAGTTTCAGCGCCTGTTGAATGATACTTATTGATTCCTTCATTTCATCAATTCGCACCAAATAACGAGCTAGGGAGTCTCCTCCTTCCTGCCACTTGATCTGCCAATCCAAGTTGTCGTAACATTCGTAGTGGTCGACTTTTCGAAGATCCCATTGAACGCCCGAGGCCCGCAATACGGGTCCAGATAAACCCCAACTGATAGCGTCTTGTCTGTTGATGAAGCCTACCCCCGTTACCCGCTTCAAGAAAATAGGATTCCTCGTAATTAGTCGCTCATATTCATGAATTTTTGGGAGACAATAATGGCAGAACTCTAAACACTTGTCTACCCATCCATAGGGAAGATCGGCGGCAACTCCCCCGACGCGAAAGTAGTTATGCATCATTCGCATACCAGTAACAGCCTCAAACAAGTCATAAATCATTTCCCTTTCTCGAAATATGTAAAAGAATGGAGTTTGGGCACCAATATCTGCCAGGAACGGCCCAAGCCATAACAGATGTGAAGCTATTCGGCTCAATTCGAGCATGATTACGCGTATATGACTAGCTCTTCCGGGTATTTGAATATTTGCCAGTTTCTCTGGCGCATTGGCTGTTACTGCTTCAGTAAACGTAGTAGCTAAATAATCCCACCTTGTTACATATGGAAGGTATTGCAAAATCGTCCTATTCTCAGCAATTTTCTCCATCCCTCGATGCAGATATCCCAAGATTGGTTCGCAGTCGACAACATTTTCGCCGTCTAAGGTAACAACAAGCCGAAGAACACCATGCATAGATGGATGATGAGGGCCCATGCTTATTGTAACTGGATCCATTTTTTTAAAATACATACCCGTGAATTGCTTCCTTTCCAGTAAATGTCACAGGATCTAGCTTCGCCAGAAAAAGTCGTGCCAACTACGACACGTCGAAAAACCAAACCCCCACCCATTAACGCCCCCTCAAACCCCGAATACCCAAATTTTTTACAATTTTGGTATATAGAGCTGTATTCTCATCGAATAAATAAATTAAAAGGCGCTTACGTTTACTGAGTAACTTCCGCAAACCTCTTTGAGATGAGTAGTCCCCAGAGTGTGATTCCAGGTGAGAAGTAAGCTTCAAAATCTGACGGGTTAAATAGTAAATTTGTGAAGCGGTAAACCCAGCATCTCTGTTCCCGCCGACTAGCTGCGCGTCAATAGATTTATACTTATCCATATTAATAATGATAATAATTACGATTTCTTGCTCTATCTCAAATCGATTATAAGCTGTTTAGTCGGCAGTTGCAGCAATAGCGCCTTGGATGAAAACGAAGTCTAGTTTTTTTAAGTATGATGCAGTATCGCATCAAGTAGCTGTAGATATCTATGTTTCATCCATGAAAAGCCACAGCTTTTGTCATGATTCACGTTAATTATATATATATATATTACGTAATTAATTGGAAATACCTTCGTTTTGGTAATTCCAATTAACTACAAATCTGTTGAAACCTTTGTTTCGTGGCTGATACCCTTTGCCCCCGTTAACTCCGAATAGTAGGATACATCCGAATCTTAAGTATCGTAAATTGGCTCCCAGTGGTAATGTTGAAGCAGAATCTACCGGTGCAGGCTAATTCTTCTAGACGGTGGCTGGGCCACAAAAATCGTTTAACTTTTTGAACTTCCCTTAACTCCGAAGGCTCAGATTCTTTGCTACTGCGAGTCCGTTCAATTTCCGATGCAGAATCAAAATAGTCCGCTCCCGGTTTCGTAGACCTTGACATTAACAGAGATCGAAGGAATCGGAATTCCCGCCGACGTCGCGGAAGCAGGAGATCTCCAATGTTATAAATGTGAGACCATTTTTTGTTTACTTCTGTGGCTATCAGTGACAATTTTGAGATAGAAGTATCACTATATATTTTTTCATATAATCGTTTCTTGACTCTGTTTTTCAATCTAGATTTGAATTTTAACAAGGGATTTATTATTTTGTACACCAAATTTTGGTCGTCAAATAATATTGATAAACGATGGGCTGAGAGAATAGATAAATTGTGAAAAAGACGAAGTTTCGTTGTTGCGTTGAAATACAGGTCTAATAGCTCTGAATCTACACAAGTATTCACACAAAGTGTGACGAGATCACGGTCATCTCCTAACATTCTTGTGAGAGCTGTTAAACTTCTCAAATTTTCTAGTTTAACCTCAGACTTCCATTTCCACCGAAACAGGTAGTCTGCATCTTCTCTTTCATCTAACATTATTTCGTACAGTTCATCAGATACTTTTTGGAATCTACGATTTATATCTGGGACAATGCCATATGTAGTATTATCACTCAATATAGGATCTCTTGACCTCTTTCTTTTTCTCTTAAAAAATCCTTTTCCTCTTGCAAAATCTGTAACTAGCCACAGCATTGAATCAAACTTGGAATTGAATTTGATCTCTGAATCAAAAGTGCGGGAGTCAGATAATCTATTCATCCCCCTCCGTCTTACTTTAGTCATTCTCAAAATGCGATTTTCGCAGCAAAACCTTTGTGCAACAGCATCTTGTCGGACGGAATTTTCATCAATATCCCCATTTCTTACAAAATCAATGAGACCTTGTAATAAATATCTACGTTTACGGAGCTTACTGAGGTTTTTAACTCGGTCCCTAAGTAAGGGTTTTTTGGTATATATGGAATAATTGCGTAACTCACCTCGAAAGACGTGACACCCTTGTTGATTTGCAATTTTTCCTTCGATACCGCTGAGTTCGCTCAAGCAACCAGAATTGATTCTCCATCTGTGGGGTGCTATGCCGTGCCACAGTGTTAGTGGCAAGTTATATTCAGGAAAGCAATCTAACCATTTATTCCAATTACTGGCGTCTAGATCACATAACTTTCTCAAGAACCCCCACTCCTCTACGAACTTCAAAACCTGTTCATGGAAAAATTTATTTGTAATTTTACTAGTTGCCTCATCAAACGAGCTATCTGTGTAATTATTCGTTTCTCTTGAGCTTGAAATAATTGAACCGTACCCAATTGGTAGACTGGAGGAATCTATCAAATAAGCCAAGGGTTGCTTAGACAGGTGGGGGGTTAATTCACCGTTTTGGCCTCTATCTCTTTCAACCCTTTCCGCACAACCGCTGTCTCTACCAGTCGCCAACAAATTCAAGTCTAAGCTTTTCTTCACGCCGATATCCCAAACACTATTATAGAGATAAGCTTGAGGTAACCATTGAGTTTTGCCAAACCGTGACAATCTATTTTTCGATCTGGATAGAACTAAATTTGTTTCGTGAATAGTAATATTAATTACTTTGATTAGTTGCGTGCGTAACGCAAAAAGTTCGTCGAGGCAATAGCAAAAATTCCTGTTAACTTTTAGATACGACATTGATGTAACCAAAAAGGATTTTTTGATTGCTTCTACAATGATTATATATGACTTCAAGGTCATTTCTTTAAAACCGATTAATTCGTTGAATTCTACAAAATTGGCAAGGTTTGTATCTTTCAATTTGTAATCTAAAGTTAATTCATCGACTTTAATTGTTTCAGTGTCCGGTTGATCTAGGTCAATCCCTCCGTTTGGCAGATTTGGTAATCCGATTGCGTAATTATGCGCTACGAGTTTTTCATCAGTTGATTTTTGAATAGCTAGTTCCTTGTTAAAATTACTAGCTAGTGGCACTTCCTCGCCGACATCAACGGATCCTCCAAAATTTTTCCCATAAAAATTTAAATTCAATTCTACTTTTTCGTCTGTATCGTCGTTATGTACAGGCCTTATCTGAGTATTATAGTTTGGGACGGAGTCAGTTGATACTCCCCTGGCCTTGAAAAAAAGGTTGAACTCTTCTAACAAAATTAGACCCGGTTTCAACATTTTTCCCAAATCGAATTTAGAATCGAGAAAACGGTAGACTTGCTTGGTTCCTATTGAAAATCTTTCCCTGCAGCTTCGAATCAATTCCTTTCTAACAGGCCCCCAAAACGAAGGCTGCTTTTGAATGCTTCCAAAAGGTATATCTGTCTGATATCCTAAAGCAGTTAGATAGGTAAATCTAGGCCTTTTCTGTTTCAACCTCCGTTTGTTTCTTGATTTTTGATGCTCAATGGAATCAGCTTTCATATATTTCTTGCAAGCAGTCAGTCGTTTTCTACTCCCACTGGAGTACCAAGGCTTCAGCCGAAACGGATATACAATTTTTATCTGTATACCTTCTCTCAACCAGCGGGGGGGGAGTTGATCCTGGGAGAACTCCTCACCATCAAACGTGCAATTAATGTGAATTTCTTTTTTCCACTTCGTCCAGTCTTTATTCCACTCGGAATTTTGCCGAATCAATATACGGCCAATAGTTTTGAAAACTATAAGTATAGGTAACTTCACAAACTTCCGAAATCTCGATTGAAAAACCAGCATGTAGCCTCTTCCGTTATGGATGGGACCTATGTCTGATCTAGCCGCTACAACTGAACGAGCAAGTTTCGACTGACTTGAAGTTTTCCTAGTCGACGAGGAAGTAGTTAATTGCTGCCCAAATTGGTAATCGGTGGTTTTTTTCGAACCAGTAAAAGGTTTTTTAGCCTTCGAACCCGTTAACTGCTCAACGGGTAATTGAAATAAAATTGGTACTTCCAGCGATCTAAGAAAAAAAGCCGAATGCACTTTTTCTTGAAGTGTTTTCCAGAGCAACGTCTTTCTTCTCCTGGATCGCATGGACCCCTTCAAAAATTTTCGGCGGAAGTCAGATATTCTTGCATATCGCTTCACTAATTTCGTTGATCTGGGTTTTCCTTTTGCGAAGGTGAAGCCAACATTCCGTAATTTTCTGTGACGGATATCGCCGTCTGCTCCCGGAAAATCAAACTCAGGATCGAAATATAGTTCGTTATTCCGAGCTAGATTTGCAGTCAGATCCTCAATTTTGTGGAGCATGTGTACCCTTTTCTTTGTGTTTGGTAGGCGTTTCCGACCACTAATCAAAAATCTATTTGATAAGAAAATTTGATCAAACTTGTAACAATTCTCTTCTTGTTTTATATAAGTCAAGAATAGTGCTTGATCCTCGGGATCCAGGTTCATTATTTCCTCCCAGGTAACAACGGGACCGGACGGAGATTTTATCCTCCTGAGAATTTTTTGTACATCATAATCGTACAAAACTCGGTTTTTGAACATAAACTGGAACATACGTAGAGCTTTCGCCGACAAAGTTTCCCACGGTAAAGGATTCTTGACTCCCCGCCTCGATCTCCCATTATTTAAAGAAATCAAATCCTGGATGGAATTCTTTTTGGTTATAACAAGATCTCTGCCTCTTCTAATTTTTTTCCTTGTGTCTAATTCGGTCCAATCCCATTGGGTCAAACTCAACTCATCTCCCGTTAAAAATGTTTGTGGCACCGGAATCCGCACACGTAAATTGCTAATGAAGGGGTCGTAGACGTGAGGTACTCTTTCTTTACCCCTACCTATCAATCGAATTTTTCTTTCCATTGCTTTCGAAAATAAAGAACCAGTATCCAACAATTTGACTCGACCCATTAATTCTATTTGAAATATTTTATTTCTTACCAGTTTCTGTAAAATCCAGCCTCGATATGAGGAATAGATCTCCGCAAATTTACGGGATCCAAATAGAGATTTCTCCAACTACTTCTCAAAAATTGACAAACTAGGCAACGCTGCAACACATAATCTCTGTTTCCCGTCAGTTAAACAATTTTTGAAAAAAAAGGTAGATGTTTTTCCCCTGTAAAAACTGCTATTGAGGTTGAATCGACTGTTTCTGATGAATCGATTACCCCGATTACCTCTTGAGGGATCGAAAAAAGAGGTAGGCCACGGCTTGAAAAACCACCACAAAAAATCTGGGTACTCAGCAATTTCCCAGAAAGACATTTCCTTATCATGAGATTCATTCATGAACTTTATAGTCCAAAAAGGCACCGGAGCTCTACCCAGGTAAATCAACGCGTTTGCGACAAAAACAATACTAAAAGTTGTGTAGATGGTGCGTTTTACCAATAAGTAAATAATTGGTGAGTCTTTTTTTACGCGAATCAATAGTAGCTTGGACAAATGACTAAACACCAAGTGACCAATTAACCAACCTAAGAAACTAGTTACTACAAAAATTAAATTACTGCTATAACGAAATAGAAGCAGGTGGGTTAGTCTTGCCAACACGGGATTCGGTAGTAGAATGGGATTCAATATTTGAATCAAAAAACTATTGAAAAATAAACTTACTACCCGCGAATCGCGGAACGAGGTCACAGGACGCAAAATCTGGTAACTTGGTAAGTCATTAATTGTCAGACAAAAGATAACCATGTAAGGTATTGCAACGATGGTTAACAGATGTGGCTTTGATAACAATATATAGATTGGTGAGCAATATATTGATATTGTAGTTGCTAGTTGCGCGAGCATCAAACCACTCAAAGACGCGAGACCGCCAATATTTCCCCCCAAGAGAAAAGATCTCATACATAATATTTGGGGAGGTCCAACAGGTAGTGTCGCAAGTAAACCGTAATATAGACCAAATAATATATAAGGACTCATCAATTTTAGCCCAGTTAGTGACAAAATGTTTGATATATTTATATTCGTTGTAGTTTTTTTGATGTGCGGAATTGTTGTCTCACCTGATTTCTTCTTCTCTTTGCACTTTTCCCTTTTCATTTAGAGGCCTCAGGCTATATTCTATATTCCCCACAAAAATACCCACTCCCCCAATTTAAATATTGATACTATATACATTATATACATAAATGTGAAATAATCCAAATGATTTTGAAAAATCAATTATGGGTTTAACTATTAAACTGCACCAAAGAGGTCGGTATTTATTTTCTTAATCGTAAAAATAAAAACTAATGAAACGAACAAGTTTTTTGATTGAGAACTTTTATAAATGATTATATATAAATGTATATATATATATATGTAACAACTTTTCATAATGATTAATTACTAATCTTTAATGATTAGTTTTTTTCCGATAGCAGTTTAATCAGACCCCTACTGTCTGTCTGGACAAGCTGCGGCAGCCTAAAATAGAGTCACTTTTACGTCGCAATGGACGAGTAACTAGCTCGAGAGCATCTCGAGCATTAGTAGATCCATGAATTTGTGCAAATGTGAACTCAACCGACCATTTAGTATCTATATCTCTAGCCTCCAAGGGATTGGCGTGGGCCATTCCAGTAATTGCTAAGTCAGGTTGTAGCTCATGCATACGCTGTACCTGACTATAATTGTCAGGTTTTTCAACAATTCGGGGCATGGGCTTCTTCATCTCCCCACAAGTATGTTGCAAAAGCAACAGCTCAGCAGCTTGATATCGCCTATCCATATAGGGAATACCTATTTCGTAAACAACCATTCCGCATCGAATTAAAAATCTCGCTAGAGAAATTTCTAACAGATTATCTCCCATGAAGAAAACAGATTTACCGTTTATTATTTTAAGGTAATCACTTAGGTTTTTCCATATTTGACTCTCTCTTTCTTCCAGGCCTTCTGGTTTTACACCAAATACTGAACAAATTTTTTCGATCCAGGCGCGTGTTCCGTCGGGACCGATAGGAAAAGGCGCCCCAACCAACCGGCATTTCCTCCGACGCATTGGTGTTGTCGCTGTTCGGCTCAAGAACGGGTTCACCCCGCAGACGTAGACGCCTTCGCCTAAAGCAGGAAGTTCAGTGTATTTCTGCGAGGGTAGCCAACCCGACACGGAAACAGACTGACGCCTTGACTCCAAATTCAATTGAGAAGCTACACTTGAAGGCAGAGATCCAAAAAGTACTAAATTAGATCTATTTGACTTACTTTTTCCATCAGAAATTTTATTACTTGGGGTGACGTTAACTGCAATATGCTTAGCCATACCTTCTTCGTGTTGGTTTGTCGTACGATGATTATATTCCGGACAGCGGTGTGTCGTAGCAGCCAGTACAGTATCTTCCCCTTGAGTGAAAGCATGATCCAACCCATTTGCCCGTGCGACCACAATCGGTATTCCAAGCTGCTTCTCCAATTTGGGTGCTATACCCTCCAAATCCATTTTTATGATCTCTGTGGTACAAGTGCCAATCCAAATAATGACACTGGGGTTCCTATCGTTCTTTATTCGTACGCAAATTCTTTCTAATTCCTTTTGGTCATTTAACTGGGCTGAAATATCTCCCTCTTCTGATTCCGCCATCGCGTAACGAGGTTCTGCAAAAATCATGACTCCGAGAGCACTTTGCAAAAAGTAACCACGAGTTTTTGTACCTACTACTAGGAAGAAACTGTCTTCAATCTTTTGGTATAGCCAAGCTACGCAACTTATAGGACAAAAGGTGTGATAATTACCGGTTTCGCACTCAAAAGTAGGAATCTCAAGAGTCTTCATAGAAGTGTTTCCTTGGAGAGGTGTATATATATTTATTTATACGCGAAGACGCAGCCTTTTCAGTGTCGAATAATTGTAAAACCAAGCGGAGTACCTTGTTGATCACGTGGAGTATCTTGCTGGTCATTTTGAGTTTTTACTTTTTCTTCCGAGTTGGGATTTAAGTAAAAGTCGGAAAGTAAGCTAAACAATTCCCTATCTGGAATTTCTCGCGGTACGATTCCCTCCGGCTTAGATAGAGTCTAATCCGCTATATTCGAATAGAAATCACAAACAAAATTTAGATTTGGCTGACATTCAGCCATTTCAAACAAAGTTTTTCCTTTTACTCTGGAAACACGAATATCTTCCACTAGAGGTAATACTTCAAGTACGGGCATGGGGCAAGCTTCTACGTATTTATTAATTAAGTCTCTTTCAGATGTTCGATTTCCTACTAAACCGGCTAGCCGCAAGGGATGAGTATGTGCCTTTTCCCTGACCGATGCAGCGATGCAATTTGCTGCAAAAAGGGCGTCAAATCCATTATCTGTTATAATGATACAGTAATCCGCATAATTTAGCGGAGCGGCGAAGCCCCCGCAAACTACGTCTCCCAAAACGTCAAATAAGGTAATGTCATATTCGTAAAAGGCATTTGATTCTTTCAATGACTTCACCGTTTCTCCCACGACATATCCCCCGCAGCCCGCTCCTGCGGGGGGTCCGCCAGCTTCGACACAATCTACCCCACCATAACCCCTATAAATCACATCTTCCGGCCACACATCTTCATAGTGATAATCTCTCGATTGTAGGGTATCAATAATCGTAGGTATTAAGAATCCTGTGAGGGTGAAAGTACTATCATGTTTGGGATCGCACCCAATTTGTAGTATTCGCTTCCCCCGCCTAGCCAAAGCTATTGATATGTTGCAACTGGTTGTTGATTTCCCAATCCCGCCCTTGCCGTAAACTGCTACTTTCGTTTCACGAAGCTCCAATTCGTGTTCATTTCTCCCGACTATTGTTCATCTCCCCCATCCCCATCTCTTTCCCTTTCGCTCCTTTTATTCCTCAAAGATATTACTTATTCCTACAAGGTAGGAAAATCCTGTGGTTATTCTACTACGCTTCTTGGAGGGGGGGGAATAGAAAGTACTAATTGGTGATTGATCGATACAGATCGTGGGGGGCTTGTGGGGTTGATCCCGACCCCGATCGATTGCCCCCCCCCCCTCTCCAATGATTTGGGTAGGGTACTCTTCCATTCAAACGGGCAAACGGGATTGCTATCGCCGCCGCCTCCCCCCTATAATGCTATAATAGGAGTTAGGGTGTACGCGAAGTTTACTTCACGAAATTTCGGAGAAAGCTTAACGTATTACAGATTTAGAGGCGGTTCAAAGAACAAAGGTCTTTAAGTATGTATGAGACTGAATCCCCCAACACTTTCCTCGGTAGCTCAGCGGTAGAGCGGTCGGCTGTTAACCGATTGGTCGTAGGTTCGAATCCTACCCGGGGAGATTCGTCAATAATTCCTAGTAATTGGATAGTTGTATTTGCCAAAGATGCCAAATAAAATTGCGTCGGACCATGACCCACCAACCAGTGAATGATTCACTATCGTGCTTATTTCCAGCTCTAAAAATTGGGGAGAAGAAGATTTGTGCGTCCTTCGTCCTTACCCCCCCCCCCCTCGAATACCCCAAGGGTCCTGCCTATCCTATGAGGTCGTTTTTGGGGGCCCCCACTTCAATTCCGGTGTATTGAGCGATTAGAATGAGCGAATCAATTAGTCATCTGGAGAAGGGAGTAAATCCACAAATTTATGAAATAGAGGATCTATTTCAAGCGTGACGTTGATGTTAAAAAGCTGTTTCGCAAAATCCCTACGGAAGAAGCTATTGCTCCCTCCGAATCTTCTTTCTAAACAGAAAGAATCATAAAAGACTCATCTAGGAAATGGCCTTCAGTTCCTTAACTATTTAAGATGCTGTGACAAAATGATTTGTATCAGTAAAAGGAAAATATAGACCTTCCTTTTACTGATTTGGCTTCTAATTATATTGCTAGAAATCTATACAGAATGAGGGGTATCTAAGATTTGTTCTATGAACTTTCCTGAGAAAATTGTTTCGTCGCTCGATCCAGTGACGCCCCACCAAACCAGAACGGATTGAATAGATATTAATAAATTTCAAGCAACATGTTATAGATAAAAAAATCCTGAAATCGGCAACGGTTTCGCCTCATCCATTTGTTTCTATGAACCAGAAGCCTAAACCGAATAAATCGCTCTGGGAAATCTTCTGCTACCACGTAGGAATCAAAGCGAGCGGGACTAAATGTCTGCGGATATTGCAGATATATATCCATAGAGGAAGTTTCTTTGACGTATTCAAAATCTCGCTCCTCTTCCTCCATAGGGAGATTATTACACCGCTTAATAGGTGAGTCAGGTTTCAATTTCGGATTATCTTCACGATAGAGAAAGAAATTTTTAATTTTTTTATTTGACATTTTATTAAGGTGCTGCCTTCTCATACCGTAAATGGTGTAAAGCCTCCGCGCCAGTTCTTTCGTCGGCAACAAGCTGCGACGCGAGGGGGGAATGTTAGGATCTGGCTGGAACAGAAGCATGGGGTCCCATATGAAGCGCCCCCCGAAGAGTCGAGTCGTTTCATCGAATCGATTACAGTGTGTTTCATATTCATTAGATGAGTCGCCGGATATTCCCAATTCGATAAATTGCTCGCGTAACAACATATTATCCAACCGGTTTTCCAATCTTTCAATAGATTTATCTGTCACATTAGTCGCAGATTTTTCAGAAGTGAATAGATATCCGCTTTTATCACACCATTTACTTTTGTCACCCTTAATCTTATTGAATTCAAAATCTTGTTGGGGTATATAATTCTGATTTTGGTAGAGAAAAATTAAATTATACAAATGATTGGGTTCAGATAATACCCTCATCAATTCATAAGCCCCGCTTCGCAGGAAACGGAGACGCCAAGCCTTATGGGACCAAGTGATCTCACGCGACACTTCCGTCGGACTTGAGTTTATTAGTTCGGGTGACTGTTGCAGTTCGAAGTCGGTTAGACTGCTAAACCCCCCCTTTCTCACAAATTTAGAAGAACGACTTCTAGAGGTTACACCTGAACAATACTTGGGTTTATCGATAGGAACGGAAAAGGAAAGACTATTACTGTGTTGACTTCCGTCTTTACAAAATTCCGAACGTGAGAAATTAGTCGAGAGGTTTTCTAGTACGCCACAAGCTAGGTTCAAGTCATTCTCTACGAGTTTGTCGATAACAATGAAATTTTCCTCCTTTCTCATATCCCTTTGGAGCGAATCGCGAGCAACTAATCCAGCTAGTATCCCTAGGATATGCGAAAATAGAGTGAATTCATTAAATGTTGACTTGGTTATTGAAGGTTCCACATACCAGTTAGACAAATAATAAAATCGCATTTTTAACGCGTTACGATCAATGTATGTATTTGTGATATAAGTATCTATCAAACTATTCTTTGAAGTAGCTTCCGCTATCTCGTGAGAAAAGATTTCCCATTCAGAACCGGATTCTATCCCATTGCCCATATCACTAGCAGTCGAATGTTGTCTATGCAAAGCTAATTCAATTGCGTCGCTACGTAGAATCTTACTTCCTTTGGAAGTACCTATTAATAACGCCTCATTAGCAAGAAAAAATAAATCTCGTTTACTATAACCCGTAGTTCCAAACCCAGTACCTTCAATAAGAGGAAGAGGCGGATTAGCCTCCATTTTGCAACCTTTGATACGTAATAGAATTGATAATTCTTTATGACGTTGATACCCGTTGGATTTTCGAAAATTTATTAATTAGTTTAACCGGTTCGGAGCTATTGGGGCTGGATCTATCCTCGCAGGTACGTGAGTCGTAGCGATGACAACATTCCTGCGGATGTTGGAATTGCTGCGCCTGTCACCAATACTTTTCAATATTTGGCAAAGTAAGAATTTGGGATCAGCTTCTAGCTTATGATACGAACGATGAATATTCAATTCATGAATATCTTGAATCCATAGTGTACAAGGAGACATCTCTTTCGCCATTTCAAAAACGAAATTTAATCGGTGTACGCTTTCTTTCGAGATGAAATTTCCACGTACATTATTAAAGAAGGATCGGTTGTATATCAGCTTTTTCAATGGTAGTTTCACCACTGGAAAGTAGGAGTCGAATGCTACATCTCTAATAATGGAAGATCGGCCAGTTTCTATGGGTCCTACTAGCAAAATTCCTTTAGATGGTAATAATCCCGATTGGAGTGAAATAGGTATGTCATGACATGGCATATCTAGTAGACTGCCTCTTCGTCTCGTTGTTACTGAAAATAGAATATTTCTCTCGAGAGCGGAAAAGGCCCACTTCTCCGCAGGATCCAACTTACGGATCTTGTGACTCAATAGATCATTTTGCCAGAATTGAAGTAAGTATGCCAAAACATTAGATCTTTCCTGTGGATAAGGTTCATGAGAAATCTCGTTGCTCGATAAATCATAATTGGAATTCAATTTCGACACATACCTGCGAAAAATTTTATTCGTCACTAGGTGTTGAGTCAGTAGTTCTTTCTTACTATCTAGGATATCGGAGCTTTCTTTATGAAACATCCATGAATCGAGTTCATTTTTCACAAAGAAAAAAAAGATTATATTATTTATATAATTCAAGAATCTATTCAAAGAATAGATTAGTAGATCTCTCGTTGACATTTAGCTTGTCGAAGGGGAATACATTACCTCTTTCAAATAGGATCCACGCGTTGGGTCTGTTAGATATTCAATAGTGTTGAAACGTTTCCATGGATGAAAGGAATTGAAACCCGAAACGGCAGACAAAGGGTGTTTGAATAATACAAGAACAATTAATACCGAAAGAATGAAGTAATAGCAGATAGACCTATTGGAAAATTGAGATCCTGACCATCCTCCCGAATGTAAAATCTCCGCTTCATCAGGAATTTCTTCGAAAATAAGAAGACCTATCTCGGATACTACAGTATTGATAGAATCGTTGTCAAATCTCAATCCTAGGCTTTGCAGTCTTTGGGATAAATAGGCTTTCGCGCCATCTACTACATCCTCAGCAATTCTTTTATAAATCCTGGGAAAAATATGATTCGAGTCATAACTTATTTTAAGTACTATTTCTGGATATGTTTCTCTAATCAGATCGTAGAAGTATCTCCACCAGGTAGGGGTAAAAAACCAAGGTATATAATCTCTAAATAAGCTCCATTTTTCACCGATATTGTCTCTCCAAAAGATCCAAGAGATCTCATATCTGTTCAAATCTTTTAATAATTCATTGAATTTTATAAAATGGGATGGACGAATAGCCTCTTTCCGGATAGATTGATCCGCATAGTCCGTATCTTCGCGTGCAACCTCCTCTCCAATCGATTCTGCTAGAGATCTCGATGTTACATCGTTGCATAATGGGAGTCTTAGCGACCAGTAAGATGTTTCCAGTTCTTCCGGTTCCCAGAAATACCTAATAGGCAAATTCTTTTGATAGACTCGATCCAATACCAGATTCTTGGGACGGGGTTGGGGTCGCCGATCCGACGATGAATCGGAGTTTATCGACGTCTTCCCCAAATAAACTCCAGCGCTACTGCACGAATATAAGAAGGACCCTATCGCTTCACGAGGAGATGAGTTCAAACTCGCCAGTAACCTATTCAGATCCGAAATAGAGTTGGAAAGTCCATCTGAATGAGTTACTAATGCTGTGGCTGTGGATTCATGCAGATTAGACGAAATAAATTGAATTGGCGTGAGTACGTGGCCAGCAACCTCTCTTGCTGTTTGTTTCGATAAATTGGATGACAACGAATCCGACAGTTGGGGATGAATAAATGAGATGATATTAGATGAGATGGTTTCATCTTCGGAGCCCGCATAGAAGTTTTCCAGGACGTCGAGATAACTACTGTTGCATCTCCCAATAAAAAAATCCCTTTTGATTCTCGGAATAAAGGTGCTTCTAGCACAGTTCCGTATAGGTGAGTCATCTAGAAAATTTAGTTTACTAACCTGATCGGAAATGTATCTTGAAATATTCCCACCAATATCTTTAGTTGAATCTCCCCCACGGTTTAAATCATGCAGAAATAGATTCCAAAATTCCCTCCCCGCAATGGAAAGAGCATCGCTTGAAAATGAAAATCCTGCTCGGATGGGTTCGATGCGGGGCAACCCGAGAGAAGTGGGATTCACTGCAGGTTCCAGCTCGGTCGAAGAGCCTACCGATTTCTCACTCATTAACAGTTTGGATTCAATGAAGAAACTTTTTTTTCTCTCAAGAATTGTTTTGAGGAAAAGTATCTGTTCGTCAATGTAACCATCGAATAAACTTGATAAAAGATCAAGCTTCATGATATCTATCTTGTTCAATTTCTCGAGATCTATATCGTTCAATTTTTCGATGCAATAATCAATGGTATATATCAAAGCTTTCTGGCGAGTAACCTCAGCAACAATCATTTTGTAAAGAAAAAAAGCATTGAGAAATCGGTGAAAATCTTTTTTGTTTTGTTGATTGTTACTACCGAGACTGACACCAATATTACTTAGTAATTCGTTTCTTATTGTTGATACGCGGCAAATTGATTCCTCCAAGTCATACTTTAAGACTTCCCCGGCGAGGGAAAGAGACGAATCCCCGGTCGTATCGAGCCATCTATGCACATTTAACTGAACATTTCCATACTCACCAACTTGAAAGGTAATATATTCGTTCAATAGGCGCTCTACGTTATCCTTCCATTTCAATACTAGTTATTCAGTTGCAATTCTTGTTACACCGGTGTACTCCCCGCTCCCCGTCCAGCCATCCAGCCGATATTTGATTTGGAAGAAATATTCAGTAAATAATGCGCAAAAGTAGTCATAGAAAAGAAATATGTATGTTGAGTAGAGAGGTATGATTCTACTTCGTCCATACAATTTAACTAAATTGTATATTGAATGTATGTTACCCTTTTCTTCCAATTAGTTTAAAAAAATAGTATTTTCACTTCGATTACTTATTTTTCTAGGTATACCTGAAGATATTTGGAAATAGTTTGGAAGAATCTCATTGAGGTTGAGGTGTCTGCTACTCGCTAGCCCAAGTTTTTTGCCAGATATTTGAGTAAGCGGCATATCACCCTTCGTTTTCAATGGAAATCCTTTCCCAGATTTGACGCTATTACTGACGTCAATAACTATTGCCCCACTAAAAACCAGATTTGATTTCTCAATTATCGAGAGAAATTCGGTGAGTCGATTTATTAATCCATTTTTCATTTGTGAATAAGTGTGTAGAATGGGAAATTCTTCCCCATTTTTGTCATAATCCAATCCGGATATACAGCCACGAAACGACGTCGTCTTTTCACAAGGCGTAAATGAAGACAAGTTGGAAAAGGCTTCTCGCTCGAAATAAAACATCGACCCATCCCCCTGGTGATCTGCTGAATCTCCGGATTCAAGTAACGCCTTGTCGTAGGAGTTCAATACTACGGTACTTAATGAGTCGTTTCTCAATTGTGTTTCTTGTAACCGACCCAGATCTCGCTTGTTATGACTTTCCCGAGAGAATAACGAATCGAAATCACTTTGGTTGTTTCTATAAGCTACCCGGTAGTTATAGAATTTGAAAAACCTACTTGAGTTTTGTAAACACCTATCCCTGCAAAATCCTTGAATCCTTTCAGTCTCATCCTTGGATATATCTCTGCCAAGGAGTGAATCCCTCGCTACGCATGCCTTCCATCGACCGTAACCCAGAGGAATCATCGCATCATAACGAACTTGCTTCCCTTTTCTTGTTGAACCTGCAGAAATATCTTCGTTCAAACCTAAGTAATGGGAAACAGGTATTCCCCTCTTTCCATCCTTTCCAACAGATAAAGATCTTTTGAATCGGGGAAAGCAGTCGCGGGAGAAGTCACCAGAAATTTCTGCTTGTTTCTTTACTACTTCGTCACCCCCATTAATGACTCCCGCTAATGCAAAACTGCCTTCGATCGACCTTTTGTCACTCAAGCAATGCATAGAAATTGGTATTGTTAGCAACATCAGCATCTCCAGGGTGATGCCACTATCTCTTTTTAGTGAATCACGCAGATTGCGTAAAAATAGTGAACTCAGAAATCACAAGTCAGATAATCTGATAAAAGGTTCATAATTGGAAGATGGACTAGTGAAAAATCCTTTGAGATGTTGGTTTTTCAATGATTCGAAGAAGTGGTCTAATAGACTGACTTCTACTAACTCTGAAATTTTAGATGAAAAATCTGGACTTCCTACTCTTTCTTTTGCCACCTTTTTTACCTTACTTTCTTTCTTCATATTAATTCCATGCGGTAGATACTATCTATTTCCCACATTTATTATACCAATAAATTTGAAAATTTCAAGATATTATGGAATAAATATTTCAAAGGAATCTAGTGATTTCCGTGAATAGTCGTATCCAAAACTGGCATTAGATCGGGAATTATAAATTGTTATTGTCGGGGAGACCCACACACATCCCACCCACCTTAACAATGATTATCTGTTCCAAGCAGAGAGATGGGATCAAATTACCCAATTGGATGGGCGAACGACGGGGATTGAACCCGCGCGTGATGGATCCACAATCCATTGCCTTGATCCACTTGGCTACGTCCGCCCCCTCTGTCGATTTAGTTGGCCCCCCCCCCGGACGTGAACGAGATCTATCCGTTAAGCAAGCTAGATAGGTTCTTCGGTTGATACACATACATGTTGACTTTATGTATATAACGAGACAATAGAAAAAGAAAATCTTTGAAATCAGGAATGCACTCTCAATTTCTTTTATCTAAAAGATTTAGGTGGGAGATTACAAGCATTCTGCAAATCGGAGTAGGAAACTTCGTAATCCATCAAATTGCAGAAGGATATTCCAAATAGTTTTCAGAATTCAAGGTTGGGAACTGATAATTGTGAAATTGTGACAAGCTGTTATCATCCTCTCTATCCGTTCTACCGCACGAACCTTCATCTCGTTGGACACCAAACCTCCTTCCGGAGTTAAGAGGTTTGGTATCCAGTTGTGCCACATAACCAGAAGGATATTATCCGTTTGTAGAAGGAGCTTCAACAGAAGCCAGGTCTAGGGGGAAGTTGTGAGCGTTACGTTCATGCATGACTTCCATACCTAGGTTAGCACGGTTTATGATATCAGCCCAGGTGTTTATAACACGACCTTGGCTGTCAACCACGGATTGGTTGAAGTTGAAACCATTCAAGTTGAATGCCATAGTGCTAATGCCTAAAGCGGTGAACCAGATACCTACTACGGGCCAAGCAGCTAAAAAGAAGTGTAGAGAACGAGAATTGTTGAAGCTAGCATATTGGAAGATCAAACGACCGAAATAGCCGTGAGCAGCTACGATGTTGTAGGTTTCTTCTTCTTGACCGAACTTATAACCTGCATTAGCAGACTCATTCTCAGTTGTTTCTCTGATCAAACTAGAAGTTACCAAAGAACCATGCATAGCACTGAATAGAGAGCCGCCGAATACGCCAGCTACACCCAACATGTGGAAGGGATGCATAAGGATATTGTGCTCAGCCTGGAAGACGATCATGAAGTTGAAAGTACCAGAAATGCCTAGAGGCATACCGTCAGAGAAACTTCCTTGACCAATTGGGTAGATCAAGAAGACGGCGGCAGCAGCTGCGACAGGAGCCGAGTACGCAACAGCGATCCAAGGACGCATACCTAAACGGAAGCTCAGTTCCCATTCGCGACCCATGTAGCAAGCTACACCAAGTAGGAAGTGAAGGACGATAAGTTCGTAAGGACCACCATTGTAAAGCCATTCATCGACGGAAGCTGCTTCCCAGATTGGGTAGAAATGTAACCCAATAGCTGCAGAAGTAGGGATGATAGCACCGGAGATAATGTTGTTACCGTATAGCAAAGAACCAGAAACGGGTTCGCGAATACCATCAATATCTACGGGAGGAGCTGCGACGAAGGCAATGATGAATACAGAGGTTGCGGTTAGTAAGGTGGGAATCATTAAGACACCGAACCATCCGATGTAAAGACGGTTTTCGGTGCTGGTGATCCAGTCGCAGAAGCGACCCCATAAGCTTGCGCTTTCGCGTCGTTCTAAAGTTGCGGTCATGGTAATTTTCGGTTTTCGAGATATAATTAGTGATTCCCCAGGCTAGTAAGCCTGTTAATTTGTAATATATCACAAAAACCTATCTGTGTCAACCGAAATTAATTGAGTCCCCAGAATTCTCGGATATGGGGGCTTCTTTTCGATGTCTCAAACAAAATTTAGCCGTTGTTTTACAACAAGGCTTTCTTCCTTTTTCAGAGAAGAATTAAATTCTTACTCTATGCGCTATGCGGTGCGTGCCTCAATTAATTTCAGTCTCTGAAAAAACTGGTCACGCGTCAAGCCTTTTTGCGAGGCACTCCGCAACTCTGCATTGGCCCCCCCCCCCGCTATCTTATTTAGTTAGAAGGAGTCTAATAATTAACAACCTGAAAGAAGAAGTAGTTGTCAATCCCCACTTGTGGCTTAGACACCCGTTATTTGTCACCGACTCCTCACTCAACCATTTCTCCATAGTTTCTTTTGATTCCCCGATAGTTAGTGCCCCGGTTCCAATCCACAACGGAAAGATTGTGGATTGGAACGAATCCGAAACTAGCGGAAATGGGCAAAAGCTTTGTTAGCTTCCGCAACTTTATGAGTCTCCTCTTTCTTTCGTATGGCACTACCGGAATTCCTGGCGGCATCCATCGATTCATCACTCGATCTTAAAGCCATACTTCGACCTGAGCGTTTTCGACACGCGATTAATGACCACCGGATAGCCGAAGCTTTTCCCTCTGCCGGTACTACTTCAACGGGAACTCGATAAGTTGATCCACCTACACGTTTGGTTTCTGTCACTACATCCGGAGTTACCCCGCGCACCGCCTGTCGCAGAACAGACAGTGGGTTCCTATTTGTCTTTTACCTAATCCGCTTCATAGCCTGATAAAAAATCTGATAAGCCAGTGATTTCTTGCCATTTTTCAGGATACGATCAACTAGCAGATTTACTAATCGATTACGATAAATTGGATCTGATTCGATATTTTTCTTTCTGTTCGCTACACTGCTCCGATGTAACACGAGTTTACAAATATAAATATGTCAGATTTCAATCAATTCTTTTATCTCAATGGTATCTCAATCTACTATTTTGGCTTTTTCACTCCATATTGTAGGGTGGATCCACCGGTTAGTCGAGGATCTCCCTCCAAACTGCACGTGCGACTTTCATCGAATACAGCTTTCCACATGATTAAATAGAAACTATTCTAATGATTTTGAACCATTTATTTTTTTTTTTAATGCAAATCATATTTACTCATCGCACACTGAGTATCCGTTTTCTCCTACTCCACGGATAAAATCTATTCCACGGATAGAAGAAGTCGAAGTCTAGATATAAAGGAAGAAAATCTTGCAATTCAGTTATCTTACTGGGAATGTCCGTAGGTTTATCAATCCAACCAGTAGATGTGCATGAAGCCTTCACCGAATCTCCGTAGTCGTAATCTAAACCTGTTCCAAGAGGAAAAGACACCCTAGGACTTTCCAGGTGAGAGTCTAGGTAAAACTCAACTTACTGGAATAGAACACCTTAGACACCAAGTTGTTTCATACAAATAGATAGATAATAATTAATCTCTATCAATCTCTGTAGTAGCAGGCTTTAGTCCCCCGGCAGTGCTGGGTCGGCTACACATTTAACATATCAGAACAACTGATACGGAATCATTGCAATGATACAAGTTATGACAATGTTCTGCAACGCACTAGAACGCCCTTTTTTACGATCCTTCACCCCTACAGCATCTAAGGTTCCTCTAACAATGTGATACCTAACACCGGGTAGGTCTTTGACCCTTCCACCTCTCACGGGGACCACCGAATGTTCCTGCAAATTATGGCCAATGCCTGGTATGTAAGCCGTTACCTCAAACTTGGAGGTTAGTCGAACTCTCGCGACTTTGCGTAGGGCAGAGTTGGGTTTTTTCGGTGTAGTCGTGGAATAGTCGACAGCTCCAATGTCACTATACAGAACCGTACGTGAGATTCTCACCTCATACGGCTCCTCGTCATTCAAATAATCCTTGTAGAAGAAATACTCCTGAGAAAAAAAGTCCGGAATTCCTCCCAATTTTTTTTTTTATTTCTCCTTTTTCTTCTTCTTTTTTTTCAACTGCAAATACAAAAGAATTTACAAAAGAAGAGAAAGATAATTAAATCCTTTTCAATTCATTTTTAAGGCTTCGGCTTCTCGCCCCACTCATTTCCCGGATCCCGTTATTATTAATAAGCAACCCAGGTAGAAAGATGAAAAATCTATCAAATCGATGGGTAGATTTGTTAGCAAGTTCCTCGTTTTCGTGCAAGTAATATGATGCGGATTGAGTATGGAGGAGATTGACGAGTCGGTATCAGCTTATCCGCATCATTAACTATTTCTTGATAAGGAATTTTTTTTTGAAATGAAGACAGTTTCGATATCTCACTCTCGTTCTTTATTTCGTTTTTTCGACGAGGCTACCTGAAGAGGATCCAGCAACCTAACGCTAATGAACTACCCTGATAAGTAGGTGAGCCAAAATCTGGAGTGGGTAGGATCCGACCACTACCTGGAATTTGCCAGCGACGACGACGCGGAAGCGGCAGCGAAAAGAAAAAATAAGAATACATACGAAGGGAAAAGAAAAAAAAATTAAGGTTAATGGGTTATTTGTTTAGTCGATTGCAGCTTCGTCAGCCTGTTCCGTCACGAGCCACTAGTCAAGCCCCACTGCGTTCTACTACCCCTCTTCCGTGAACCGAATCGGAAGTCTGGGTTCCGTGGGGA